CAAGAAAATTCTAAGTTTGACATCTTTAAAGAAAAAAAAGATCTCTTCAGGTTTGAAAAACCGGTTGTAACTGTTCTTTTCGACCCTAACCGATGGAATCGTCCATTACGCTATATAAAAAACAATAGATTTGAAAATGCTGTAAGAACCGAAATGTCACAATATTTTTTTTATACATGTCAAAGTGATGGAAACGAAAGAATAGTTTTTACGTATCCTCCAAGTTTGGCAACTTTTTTGGAAATGATGCAAAGAAAGACGCTGCTATTCCAAAAGATAAAAAGTCCTTCTAATGAATTTTATAATCAGTGGAGTTATACCAATGAAAATAAAAAGAAAAATATAAGCAAAAACCTTTTAAATAGAATAAAAACTCTTGACAAAAATTTAACTAAAACTCTCGCTAAGGAATCGGTTGTTCTGAACGTACTCGAAAAAAGAACTCGGTTGTGTAATAATAAGATTCAAAAAGAGTATTTACCAAAAATATATGATCCTTTGTTAAATGGATCCTATCGCGGACGAATCAAAAAATTGTTTTCACTCTCAATTAAAAACGAAATTTCTAAAAAAAATTATATAGAAAAGTTTTGTATAAATAAGATTCATAGTATCCTTCTTATTATTAATCGCCTAGAATTTGAACAGAAACGAAATCCATTTGATCGAAAAACATTCGTAAAACAAATGGATTATTTATTGAACTTAATCAATAGATTTTATGTAAAATCAAATTTACATTTTAATTTTAAAAACCCATTTTTAGTTGGTGAACCCGAAGAAGTAAGAATTGATTCCGAAGATAGAATCAAAATTCTAAAATTTTTATTTGATGCAAATGCAACTCTTCCCAATGATAAACGGATAAAAAATATATATATTGCACTAAAGGAAATCCAGAAAAAAGTCCCTCGATGGTCATATAAATTAATTAATGATTTGGAACAACAGGAGGCAGTAGCCGAAGAACATCCGATAGAGGATCATGAGATTCGCTCAAGAAAAGCTAAACGTGTAATTATTTTTACTGATAACCAGCAAAATACTGATCCCTATAGTAATACCCAAGAAATTAATAATACTGATCAAACAGACGAAGTGGCTTTGATACGTTATTCACAACAATCGGATTTTCGTCGAGACATAATAAAAGGCTCCATGCGTTCTCAAAGACGCAAAATAGTTATTTGGAAATTCTTTGAGGCAGATGTGCATTCCCCCCTTTTTTTGGACCGAATAAAAAAATCCCCCCTTTTTTCTTTTTACGAAAGTATAAACCTAATTTTGAGAAATTGGATGTGGACAAATGAGGAACTACAAATTTCGGATTATAAAGAGAAAACCACAGAAGAAAGTGAAAAAAAAAAAGCAGAGGAGAAAAAAGAAGAAGCAAAAAGAAAGGAGAAAATACGTATAGAAATAGCGGAAGCCTGGGATAGTATTTTACTTGCTCAAGTAATAAGAGGTTTTTTATTAATAACCCAATCTATTCTTAGAAAATATATTCTATTGCCTTCATTGATAATAGTTAAAAATATTGTTCGTATGTTCTTATTTCAATTTCCTGAATGGTCTGAGGATTTAAAGGATTGGAATAGAGAAATGCATGTTAAATGTACCTATAATGGTGTTCAATTATCAGAAAAAGAATTTCCAAAAAATTGGTTAATAGAAGGTATTCAGATTAAGATTCTATTTCCTTTTCGTCTGAAACCTTGGCACAGATCTAACCTTTATAACGATACAATGAAAAAGAAAGATTCAACAAATGATTTTTGTTTTTTAACAGTTTTTGGAATGGAAGCTGAATTCCCTTTTGATTCTCCCAGAAAACAACCTTCGTTTTTTGAACCCATTTTGAAAGAACTCAAAAGAAAACTTCGAAAATTGAAAAAGAAATGCTTTCTAATTCTAAAAATTTTTAAAGAAAAAATAAAATTCTTTCTAAATGTTTCAAAAGAAAAAAAAAAACGGGTCATTAAAAGCATTCTGTTTTTAAAAGAAATAAAAAAAGAACTCTCAAAAATAAACCTAACTCTACTCTTTGGGTTGAGCAAAAGAAAAGTGTATGAATTGAGTAACACTAAAAAAGATTCAATAATCAGTAATCTTATGATTCATGAAGTATCCAGTCAAACTATACCTCGTAATTGGACAAATTATTCATTGACAGAAAAAAAAATGCAGGATCTAACTGATAGAAAAAACGGAATCATATATCAAATAGAAAAAATTACAAATGAAAAAAAGGAGGGATTTCTAAGTCGAGATCGAAATATTAGTTCTAACAAAATAAGTGATAATGATAAAAGATTAGAATCAAAAAAAAATATTTGGCAGATATTAAAAAGAAAAAATGGTCGATTAATCCGCAAATCCCATTATTTTATAATATTTTTCATTGAAAGGATATACATAGATATCCTTCTATGGATCATTAATATTCCTAAGATCAATACACAGCCAGCTCTCAAATCAATAAAAAAAATTCTTAATAAATACATTCCCAATAATGAAACAAATCAAGAACGAAGTGAAAAAACAAATCAAAGTTTAATTCACTTTATTTCGACTATAAAAAAGGTACTTGATATTACTAATAATAAGAATTCAAATACAAATACTTTTTGTGACTTATCCTATTTTTCACAAGCTTATGTATTTTACAAACTATCACAAACCAAATTTTTAAATTTAGATAAGTTAAAACCTGTTTTTCAATATAACGGAGCAGCCCCTTTTATTAAAAATGAAATAAAAGATTGTTTTGTTGGAACACAAGAACAATTTAAGTCTGAATTAAGACATAAGAATCATCAAAATTCTAGAATGAATCAATGGCAAAATTGGTTAAAGAATCATTTTCAATATGATATATCTCAGATTAGATGGTCTAAACTAGTACCACAAAAATGGCGAAATCGATTAAATAGACACTGTCTGAATCAAAATAAGGATTTATGCAATTCATCTAAAAAAAAGAAAATTATTCACTACGAAAAAGAAAAACAAAATAATTTGGAAATGGCTTCATTATTGAATCAAAAGGATAGCTTTAAAAAACAAGATAGATACGATCAATTAACATATAAATCTCTTAATTCTGAAAATACGAACCACTCTTCAATTTATGAACTGCCATTACACGTAAAGAATAATCAAGAGATTTTTTCGAATTCCAACACACAAAAAATAAAATCATTTTATACGATGGAAGATATTCCTATTATCCCTATCAACAATGAGCTAGTACAAGATGATATTAGAGATATGGAGAAAAATCTGGATAGAAAATATTTTGATTGGCGAATTATCCACTTTTGTCTTAGAAAGAGAGTCGATATCGAAGCCTGGATAAATATTGATACTGACCAAAAGAGTACTAAAAAATCTACTAAGGCTAAGCTTAATAATTATAAAATTATTGATCAAATAGATAAAATAAAAAAAAAAGGTCTTTTTTATCTCCCGATTTATCAAGATCAAGAAATCAACCTATCCAATCAAAAACGATTTTTGGATTGGATGGGAATGAATGAAGAAATACTAAATCGTCCAATATCCGATCTTGAACGTTGGCTCTTCCCAGAGTTTTTGATACTTTATAATTTGTATAAAACTAAACCGTGGGTGATACCAATAAAATTACTTCTTGTAGATTCAAATATAAACGAAACCCTTACTGGTATTCAAAACAAAAGCATCGCTGGAAATAAAAAAAAATCTCTTGAATTAAAAGAACGAAATAAAGGGCAAAAAGAATCCGCAGACCAAACAACCCTTGAACCCGCTCTTTCAAACCAAGAAAAAGGTATTAAAGAAGATTATATGGGCTCGGACATAAATAAAAAACAATACAAGAATAATACAAAAGCGGAGTTTGATTTCTTACTAAAAAGACATTTTCATTTTCAATTACGCTGGGATGATCTTTTAAATAAAAAAATAATAAATAACATCAAAGTATATTGTCTCCTGCTTAGACTGATCAATCCAAGAGAAATTACTATATCTTCTATTCAAAGGGGAGAAATGGATCTGGATATTCTGATGATTCAGAAAAATTTAACTCTTACAGAATTGATCAAAAGAGGAATTTTGATTATCGAACCAATTCGTCTATCTATAAAAAATGATGGACAATTTATTATGTATCAAACCATTGGTATTTCGTTGGTTCATGAAAGTAAACCCCCAATTAATCAAAAATACCAAGAAAAAACCCATGTTAATAAAAATTCGAATGAAGTCATTACCAAATATAAAAAGATGACTGGAAATAGAGATAAAAATCATTATGATTTGTTTGTTCCTGAAAATCTTTTATCGCCTAGACTTCGGAGAAAATTTCGAATTCTAATTTGTTTCTATTCTAGGAATAGAAATACTATACATAAACATCAAAATTCAACATTGGGGAATGGGAATAAGGTAAACAGTCCTGTTTTGGATAAAAGCAAAGTATATAAAAAACAACTTATTAAATTAAAGTTATTTCTGTGGCCCAATTATCGATTAGAAGATTTAGCTTGTATGAATCGGTATTGGTTTGATAGCACTAATAGTAGTCGTTTCAATATGGTAAGGATGCATATGTATCCGCGATTGAAAATTAATTCCTAATCCATTTTTGCTATATTTCACCTATCGCAGCAGCTCTATAACGACAAAGGGGTACACACATCCATTGTCTTACATTGCATTGTGATACATGATACTAATTCAATGACATCTTAATTCGATCGAGAAAGGAATCAATAAAATCTTCTGATTTTAGGACTACAGTTTTGTCTTTTGGAAGTGTCAAAATATTGTCTACTTTTGTATACCTTTGTATACCTTTTCAAATCGAATTTGAAAATTTGAATACGATAGATTCGAATTTGATTTAATCAAATTCGAAATTAGATTAGTAACGAAATTAAGATTATTGTCTATATCAAACTAAAACAAGTTACATTATTATTACTGATCAATAAAGATATCCAGCAATAAAAATATCTTAAAAAAAGGGGTTCAATTTATGGTAAAAAATTCGTTAATCTCAGTTATTTCACAAGAAAAAAAAGAAGAAAATAGAGGATCTGTTGAATTTCAAATATTTAGTTTCACCAATAGGATACGAAGACTTACTTCCCATTTACAATTACACAAAAAAGACTATTTATCTCAGAGAGGTTTACGTAAAATTCTGGGAAAACGCCAACGATTGCTATCTTATTTGTCAAAGAAAAATAGAATGGGTTATAAAGAATTAATTAATCGGTTGGATATTCGGGAATTAAAAACTCGTTAATTTGAAGAGGCGTTTTGAATTAGTTGATTTACGAGATCTTGAATTTGAATGAACTTTTTTCGTTTTCAGCAATTCATGAAAGAATGAATTAAGGAAAAACCTATGAATATACCAGCTACAAGAAAAGACCTCATGGTAGTGAGTATGGGTCCCCACCATCCATCAATGCATGGTGTTCTCCGACTTATCATTACTTTAGATGGTGAAGATGTTATTGATTGTGAACCAATATTGGGTTATTTACATCGAGGGATGGAAAAAATTGCGGAAAACCGAACAATTATACAATATTTGCCTTATGTAACACGTTGGGATTATTTAGCTACTATGTTTACCGAAGCAATAACGGTAAATGGACCGGAACAGCTGGGAAATATTCAAGTCCCTAAAAGAGCCAGCTATATCAGAATAATTATGTTGGAGTTGAGTCGTATAGCTTCTCATCTGTTATGGCTGGGTCCTTTTATGGCGGATATTGGTGCACAGACCCCTTTTTTCTATATTTTCAGAGAAAGGGAATTAGTATATGATCTATTCGAAGCTGCCACCGGTATGAGAATGATGCATAATTATTTTCGGATCGGGGGAGTAGCGGCTGATCTACCTCATGGCTGGATAGATAAATGTTTAGATTTCTGCGATTATTTTTTAATAAGGGTTACTGAATATCAACAACTTATTACACGCAACCCCATTTTTTTAGAACGAGTCGAGGGGATAGGCATTATTGGTCGAGAGGAAGTAATAAATTGGGGTTTATCAGGACCAATGCTGCGAGCGTCCGGAATACGATGGGATCTTCGTAAAGTTGATCATTATGAATGTTACGACGAATTGAATTGGGAAGTACAGTGGCAAAACGAAGGGGATTCGTTAGCTCGTTATCTAGTCCGAATTGGTGAAATGATAGAATCCATAAAAATTATTCAACAGGCTCTCGAAGGAATTCCGGGGGGACCATACGAGAATTTAGAAATCCGATACTTTGATAGAGAAAAGAATATCGAATGGAATGATTTTGAATATCGCTTTATTAGTAAAAAACCTTCTCCTACATTTGAATTGCCGAAACAAGAACTTTATGTGAGAGTTGAAGCCCCAAAAGGAGAATTGGGCATTTTTTTAATAGGGGATCGGAGTGGATTTCCTTGGAGATGGAAAATTCGACCGCCGGGTTTTATCAATTTGCAAATCCTTCCTCAGTTAGTTAAAAGAATGAAATTGGCTGATATTATGACAATACTAGGTAGTATAGATATCATTATGGGAGAAGTTGATCGTTGAAATGATAATTGATACACCAGAAGTAGAAGATATCAATTCTTTTTCTAGACTGGAATTTTTAAAAGAGGTCTATGGAATTATATGGTTACTTATTCCTATTTTAACTCTTGTATTGGGAATCACAATAGGCGTACTGGTAATTGTATGGTTAGAAAGAGAAATATCCGCGGGAATACAACAACGTATTGGACCTGAATACGCCGGGCCTTTGGGCGTTCTTCAAGCTCTAGCCGATGGAACAAAACTGCTTTTCAAAGAAAATCTTTTTCCATCTAGAGGAGATACTCGTTTATTCAGTATCGGTCCATCCATAGCAGTTATACCAATTTTAATAACCTATTTAGTAGTTCCGTTTGGTTATCGCCTTGTTTTAGCGGATCTCAATATCAGTGTTTTTTTATGGATTGCCATTTCAAGTATTGCTCCCATTGGACTTCTTATGTCAGGATACGGATCAAATAATAAATATTCCTTTTTAGGTGGTCTACGAGCTGCTGCTCAATCGATTAGTTATGAAATACCATTAACTTTATGTGTGTTATCAATATCTCTACGTGTGATTCGTTGATATATAGAATATACTTTTCTCTATTCTTCCTTTCTAGGAAAGCGGTGGAATGAATTGAGTAAGATATCCTCATTTTTTTATTCATTATTCGGATTGAAGAATTAAATCAAATAGTTATATGAGTGAAAGCAAACGGCTTCTACAATATAAATATATATATATAAATATATATCTAAATTTGCAGTAAAAATATTGAGTCTCATTTTCCATGTATAAGAGGTAAAGAATTAAGCGGAAATAAACATAAGAGGCCGTTTATCCCAAGATTGGTTGCTTAGTCAGCCTGACTTGAAGCGGGCTCAAAAGATCCACCGTAATGAATTTTCACTATCATTTGTATGTATTACCATATACATATTACCATAACGGGGGTTGAACAAAAACGAGTGGATGGTTAGAAACACCAAGATATGTAACGGATTTGTAATGGAAATGGAGATTATGTAAATTATCCCCAAGGACGTTTTTACATAATATACAAACAAAGAATACAATTGGGGCTTAAAGTTGGTAGAAATGATTAAGTAGTACTCCCCAAGACCCGATTCCAATCCAGAATATGCTCCTATCCACTAATTAAATACATAACTATATTGGAACGAAAAAAACCTTTATTTTGTAAGCCCTCTTTTTATCAGAATATAGAAAGAAGAATAGGAATGAAAAAAAAAGAGAAAGAAACCCAATTCCAATAAAAAAAAATGAAGTTTTTCTTTTTCTATATTCATATATATTTAATTTGTATCATAATTGAATTTAAAAATTAAGATTGGAATTCTTTTTCGTAAGTGAAACCCACGGGTTAATTAGATTTCTACAAGAAGTATTTTATTGAAGAATTCAATTATTACTTATTTAAAGAAGAATTGCAATTATTAAAGAAGGGATGAGATCAATTCAGAAGTATTTTGTAGTATTTTGTTTTTTTTTTTTTTAGTTTATTTAATTATTAAAATAATAATTCTATTATATAAAACTAATAATTATAACAGACAGAATTCAATTGGTCTAATTTTGGACCGTTCAATAAAGTTTGACCTTATCTATCCTATAAGCATATCAAGATAAAATAATACTTAAGCGGTCCTTATATTTATTTATGGCCTTCAAAAGGAGCCGTATGAGGTGAAAATCTCATGTACGGTTCTGTAATAGCGATGGTAACAGTGATGGTATCACCGACTAGAATTATCTAACAGTTCAAGTACAATTGATATAGTTGAGGCGCAATCAAAATATGGTTTGGGGGGGTGGAATTTGTGGCGTCAGCCTATAGGGTTTATCATTTTTCTCATCTCTTCCCTAGCAGAATGCGAGAGATTACCTTTTGATTTACCAGAAGCAGAAGAAGAATTAGTAGCAGGTTATCAAACCGAATACTCGGGTATCAAATTTGGTTTATTTTATGTTGCTTCCTATCTAAATCTATTAGTTTCTTCATTATTTGTAACAGTTCTTTACTTGGGAGGTTGGAATATCTCTATTCCGGACATATATGTTTCTGAGTTTTTTGAAATAAATAAACTGGGCGGAGTATTTGTAGCAACAATTGGTATCTTTATTACGCTGGCTAAAACTTATTTGTTCTTGTTCATTCCTATCGCAACAAGATGGACTTTGCCGAGGCTAAGAATGGACCAACTATTAAATCTTGGATGGAAATTTCTTTTACCTATTTCTCTCGGTAATCTATTATTAACAACTTCTTTCCAACTCTTTTCGCTGTAAAGGAATATTCTATATTTCCAATTTGTCTCAAACAAGAGAAATAAACAAACAAAAAATTATTCATATATTCACGATATGTTTTCTATGGTAACTGGGTTCATGAATTATGGTCAACAAACAGTACGGGCTGCAAGGTACATTGGTCAAGGTTTCATGATTACTTTATCCCACGCAAATCGTTTACCCGTAACTATTCAATATCCTTATGAAAAATTAATCACCGCGGAGCGTTTCCGCGGTCGAATTCATTTTGAATTTGATAAATGTATTGCTTGTGAAGTATGTGTTCGTGTATGTCCTATCGATTTACCCGTTGTTGATTGGAAATTGGAAACTGATATTCGCAAGAAACGATTACTTAATTACAGTATTGATTTCGGAATCTGTATATTTTGTGGTAATTGTGTTGAGTATTGTCCAACAAATTGCTTATCCATGACTGAAGAATACGAACTTTCTACTTATGATCGTCACGAATTAAATTATAATCAAATTGCTTTGGGTCGTTTACCAATGTCAGTAATTGACGATTATACAATTAGAACAATTTTTAATTCGCCTCAAATAAAAAATAACTGTTGATTACAAAACAATGTCCAATTACTTTAACAATACTAACGTTTCATTTTAATCTAATTTAAAGAAATTAGGAGTTCTTTCATTTTGTTTGGTCAATAACTAAAAATTCCAACTATTGATTGTTTGGTAATAACCGAGTATTGAAAATCTATTAATTAATATATCGGTATATATTTTGAAATAGAAAGTTTCGGATTAGAACTACTCCTTCAGATAAAGAATAAAATTAGCCCAATAATTGTTTAATCACATCCCTTAGGATTTAATTAGTAATTTATCAAAAAAAAATTCTGGTCGGGTATCAATAAGGTCATGAAAAACATTTCGATTTATTTATCTCTTATTTTACATATAATGGATTTGCCCGGACCAATACATGATTTTATTTTAGTCTTTCTGGGATCGGGTCTTATACTAGGCGGTATAGGTGTGGTATTATTTACCAACCCCATTTATTCTGCCTTTTCATTGGGACTGGTTCTTGTTTGTATATCCTTAGTCTATATTCTATTAAACTCCTATTTTGTAGCTGCCGCACAACTTCTTATTTACGTGGGAGCTATAAATGTTTTAATTGTTTTTGCTGTGATGTTCATGAATGGTTCAGATTATTACAAAGATTTTAATCTTTGGGCCGTTGGCGATGGGGTTACTTTGTCAGTTTGTACAAGTATTTTTGTTTTATTAATGATTACTATTACAGATACGTCATGGTACGGTATTATTTGGACTACAAGATCAAACCAGATTCTAGAGCAAGATTTGATAAGTAATAGTCAACAAATTGGAATTCATTTATCAACAGATTTTTTTCTTCCATTTGAATTCATTTCAATAATTCTTTTAGTTGCTTTGATAGGCGCAATTGCTGTAGCGCGTCAGTAAAAAATCTCTAGGATTCAAAATTGAATCAAATTCAACTCCGTTCCGTGTTCTTCCATTTTTTGATCTTAAATTTGAAATATGTATAAAACCCAAAATGAAAATAATCTATTACCAAATACAATATATTTTTTTGTTCGGGACTTTATATTCTAGTCAATTGAATCTGTTGAATTGTTGTTCAGTTCATATTGAAATGAATCAAAATTGATAAGGAGTTAGTCAATGATGTTCGAGCATGTACTTGTTTTGAGTGCCTACTTATTTTCTATCGGTATCTATGGATTGATCACGAGCCGAAATATGGTTAGAGCCCTTATGTGTCTTGAACTGATACTGAATGCGGTTAATATAAATTTCGTAACATTTTCCGATTTTTTTGATAGCCGTCAATTAAAAGGAAATATTTTCTCAATTTTTGTTATAGCTATTGCCGCCGCTGAAGCCGCTATTGGACCGGCTATTGTTTCGTCAATTTATCGTAACAGAAAATCAACTCGTATCAATCAATCGAATTTGTTGAATAAATAGTATTTATTAATGAATAAATTGATAGATTGATAGTATTAATCATATCATAGAAATTAGCCTATTCATAAATTGAATTCGAATTAAGATGACCATACATTAAATCTAATCCATATTTCTAATCCATATTTGTGAAAATGTAAGAAATCAAAGTATCTTGGCTCTATCGCCTGAGTCGACCCAGAAGTGGATTGCTTCAAAATTTCTGGTAAATTATTGATTCATCTGGTGTTTAAATATATGATTCATTTACAAGTTTGCTAGATCGAAAATTTCTGACGTTCAAAAATTTATAGATCCAATGTCACATTCAGTAAAGATTTATGATACATGTATAGGGTGTACTCAATGTGTCCGAGCTTGCCCAACCGATGTATTAGAAATGATACCTTGGGACGGATGTAAAGCTAAGCAAATCGCTTCTGCTCCAAGAACCGAGGACTGTGTTGGTTGTAAGAGATGTGAATCCGCCTGTCCAACAGATTTCTTGAGTGTTCGCGTTTATTTATGGCATGAAACAACTCGAAGTATGGGTCTAGCTTATTAATACGTTCCAGAAAACCCTACTCGAATACATTTGATTTTTTTTACCTTTACCGACAAAAACCCGCGCTCAAAATAGATATATTTCGAGCACGGGTTTTTCTGGCCCAAGTTTATTTTGTTTTTACCATGAATAATTTTCCTTGGTTAACACTAGTTGTAGTTTTGCCAATATCCGCGGGTTCCTTAATTTTCTTTCTTCCTCATAAAGGAAATAAGGTAATTAAATGGTATACTATATGTATATGCATACTAGAGCTCCTTCTAACAACCTATGCATTCGCTTATCGTTTCCAATTGGCTGATCCGTTAATGCAACTAACGGAGAATTATAAATGGATAAATTTTTTTGATTTTTACTGGAGACTCGGAATAGATGGAGTTTCTATAGGACCCATTTTACTAACAGGATTTATCACAACTTTAGCTACTTTAGCGGCTTGGCCCGTTACTCGAGATTCCCGACTATTCCATTTCCTAATGTTAGCAATGTATAGCGGTCAAATAGGACCATTTTCTTCTCAAGACCTTTTACTTTTTTTCATCATGTGGGAGTTAGAATTAATTCCCGTTTATCTACTTCTATCCATGTGGGGAGGAAAGAAACGCTTGTATTCAGCTACAAAATTCATTTTGTACACTGCAGGAGGTTCCATTTTTTTATTAATAGGAGTTCTAGGTATTGGTTTATATGGTTCCAATGAACCAACATTAAATTTTGAAACATCGGCTAATCAATCGTATCCTGTAGCACTCGAAATAATATTCTATATTGGGTTTCTTATTGCTTTTGCTGTCAAATCACCGATCATACCCTTACATACATGGTTACCAGACACTCATGGAGAGGCACATTATAGTACTTGTATGCTTTTGGCCGGAATCTTATTAAAAATGGGAGCGTATGGATTGGTTCGTATCAATATGGAATTATTACCCCATGCTCATTCTATATTTTCTCCCTGGTTGATGATAGTAGGCACCATTCAAATAATCTATGCAGCTTCAACCTCTCCTGGTCAGCGTAATTTAAAAAAAAGAATAGCCTATTCCTCTGTATCTCATATGGGTTTCATAATTATAGGAATTGGTTCTATAAGCGATACAGGGCTCAATGGGGTCATTTTACAAATAATTTCGCACGGATTTATTGGTGCGGCGCTTTTTTTCTTGGCCGGAACAAGTTATGATAGAATACGACTTGTTTATCTCGACGAAATGGGTGGAATGGCTATCGCAATTCCAAAAATCTTCACGACTTTCAGTATCTTATCAATGGCTTCGCTTGCATTACCGGGCATGAGCGGTTTTATTGCCGAATTGATAGTTTTTTTTGGAATACTTACTAGCCAAAAATATCTTTTAATGACAAAAATATTAATTACTTTTGTAATGGCAATTGGAATGATATTAACTCCTATTTATTCATTATCTATGTTACGCCAGATGTTCTATGGATACAAGCTTTTTAATGCAAAAAAATATTATTTTTATGATTCTGGACCGCGAGAGTTATTTGTTTCTATTTCTATCCTTTTACCTGTCATAGGTATTGGTATTTATCCCGATTTCGTTTTCTCATTATCAGTTGACAAGGTCGAAGCTATTATATCGAATTATTTTTCTAGATAGTTTTTGTGAATCAAAAAAATCCGCTGATTTTCAAAATAATTCATTGTACACTAAAAAAAAGTATTTTTCTGCTCTTCAGTTAAATAAAAAAATGGAAATTCTATTATAATTAGAATCGTAGAATCATAGAACCAGATATTTTTGATATTTTCGAGAACCATTTGAATCAAGTAATGGAAATGGAATGATTCAAATGGTTCTTGATGGTTTACATGAGGTTTTCATATTCTGCTGTTGCTGTCCTATGCTTCTAGTCGTCAAGTAATCTATTAATTAGACGGAAATGTAAATGAACCATAACTATGCAAGCCTATTCCTAATAGATTTACTCCAAAATAGCATATCCAAATTATAAGAAAGCCCATTGAGGCTACAATTGCAGAATTTACACTTTCAAAATTTTTATTTGTTCGGATATGTAAATAAACCGCAAATATGGTCCAAGTAATAAATGCCCAAGTCTCTTTTGGATCCCAATTCCAATAGGATCCCCATGCTTCATTAGCCCATACTGCTCCCGAAAGAATACCTATGGTTAAAAGGATAAAACCGAAACTAATAATGCGAGAACTCCACCGATCCAATTGTTGAATTAATTGATACCTATAATAATTCTGATAAGACAATAAGGAAGTTTTTTGTAAGACATTGTTTTTTTCATTCACGTATTGAATCTCACCAAAGGAAAAGGACTCTGTTAAAGTTAAAAAATTATTGCTTTTACTAAAAATACTTATGGATTTTCGAAATGTAATGACTAGAAGAGCTAGTGAAAATAATGATCCACACAAAAGAGCTGCATAGCCCAATACCATCATACTTACGTGCATCATTAACCACTGGGATTGTAGAGCGGGTACTAATATTGCGGATTGATGGATTTCAGTTAAAAGACCCGAAATCGCAAAACCCTGGGTAAAAATAGCACTTGGCGCGGTTATTGCGCTTAAATAGTTTTTATTTTTTTTTAAATAAGGAATCATATGAATAATGGAAAAACCCCATGAAAGAAAAATTAAGGATTCATATAAATCACTTAATGGTAAATGCCCAAAATAAATCCAACGAGAAAATAATAATACTGTTATGCAGAAAAAAGTAACTAGCATCCCCTTTTCTGATGAATTGTATAATCCGACGATTTCATCGACTAATAAAGTTATCAAATGAATTGTAATTACAATTGAAATTATCGAAAAGGATATATGAGTTAATATATGTTCTAAAGTTGAAAATATCATAAAAATTATTAAAAGGAGCTCCCTCAATTATAGGAATTGAAATCGGGAATTGAATTCATTATAGGGCTTACTTTACTCTTTTAGTATTAGTAAAAGCCATGCCGCCACTCGGACTCGAACCGAGATGCTCTAGCACTGCTTCCTAAGAGCAGCGTGTCTACCGATTTCACCATAGCGGCTTATTCGAAATCATAATAACCTTTTTTTATTCAATCGTCGAGATTCACAGGGTTAATTCAATAGTTTTTTAGGCGATGCTCAAACTGATGCCTAAAAATTTGTTTCAAAATTTCGCATTTAATAAACGTTTTTGTTAATACTATTGCATATTGCTTAGTTTTATTATCTTATTATCTTAGCGTTTTGTTTATTAGTTATTTATTATTTTTGTTTATTAGTTATTTATTATTATCGTTTCAGGATACTCATTTTTTAACTTAACTAAAAATGGGGTTTTTCCTTTCATAGTTTATTAGTTTTTGGTCTCCTGAAAATAAAACAGAACGTTTGGAACTATATAATTTTGAATTCAATCCAGGAACAGAACTCATAAAATTAAAATAGATTTTCGAATCAAGCTGATGGGGAATGTTAAAATCCCCATCTTGAAAATGATAAAGCATACTAAAACCAAAGGTGAACCCTTGTGCTTGCGTTTATTTTTTTTTTTTCAAACAAAAGAATACCATTTATTTTTCAAATTCAGTAGACAACCTAATTCTTATTTCTACTCAAAAAAAAATGAGACTTTTTTCGAATTAGATCGATTTAGATTATTTTTATTTATTTGTCACACAAAAAAAACTTTTTGAGTTACCGGTAGAAAGAGATTTTGCTAATGAAAAAGCTTTCAGTGCTGCCCAATACCCTTTCCTTTTCCAAATATTTTTCCGAATACGTTTTTTTGAACTAGAGGTGCGCTTTTTTGGAACTGCCATTTAAAAATTAAAATAGGTTCGTCGGTTGGATGTGAAAGACATCTATTGTTCAAAATCAATTGTTCTTTACTATATCTCGATCTAGTTATTCTCTAAATTACACTCCCCTCATAATACTCATAATAAAAGTAAAAGATCTATTGAAAAATTGTCTAAAATATTAGTAAGAACAATAAGATCTCCAAGATATACTATGCCCAATTGAAGTTGATAAAAAAGAGAGGGTTGGGTGTTTCCTTTCATGTTACATTCTTCATGTAATCAAAGACATCGATAGGTTAAAAAAACAACGTCTTTCTTACGTAATTTTTAAACTTAAAAAACTTTTATATTTATTATAGTAATTAAATTAATTAAATAGGTCAAGTTCGAATAAAGAGTCTACTTATTTTATTTTCAAATTCGAATGAGACTAGTAGTTAATTGGTTAAAGTACACAAAATACAAAATTTTCTAAAAGTCATTTAGGTTTTATTTTCTTAATTGTAATTTAAGACAATCAATTCGTTCTATAAAAATTTGTTAATGATTAGGAATAATCGAACAAAACTTCAAAAAAGTTTTTTTATAGGAATGGTAAATAGGATGGTAAATAGGTTTTATTAGTCAAATTATGAACCTTATGATTCATAGAAAATATTATCTTGTGCGATCATTATTTATTCTTGCTCTATAGATGTAAATAAATTAAATTATTGTAAGATATCTGTAAGATAGAAAAAAATTGTTGTAATAACCGAAACCAGAATTTTTCATTTTTATTTTCTTAAAGTTTTACTTAAGAATGAAAATTTCATATTAACAATTCAATATTACTAATAATATAATAAAAAATATGTCTTTTATTCCATTCGTAACCTGTTCATATTATGTGACCAAGCCTAACTCTTCACCTTCATTTGAAATATTTCAAGTAGTTTGGAAAGATTCCAAAAAATTAAGGCTGGAAAATTCTATTTAAGTTTTATTTTATTTTATTTTATATGTCTAAATTTTTTTTTTATTAATCGACCACTTTACAAAAGAAAAGAAATAAGAACTGGTGAATTAGAAACAATTAATTAAGATAATTTTTTTTTTTATGGAATATACATATCAATATTCATGGATCATACCGTTTATTCCACTTCCAGTTCCTGTGTTAATAGGAGCAGGACTTCTACTTTTTCCAAAGGCAACCAGAAATCTTCGTCGTATGTGGGCTTTTCCCAGTGTTTTATTATTAAGTGTAGTTATGGTTTTTTCAGCCCTTTTCTTTATTCATCAAATAAATAACAATTCTGTTTACCAATATGTATGGTCTTGGACCATCAATAATGATTTTTCTTTCGAGTTTGGCTACTTGTTTGATCCACTTACTTCTATTATGTCAATATTAATTACTAGTGTTGGCATTATGGTTCTTATTTATAGTGACAATTATATGTCTCATGATCGGGGATATGTGAGATTTTTTGCTTATATGAGTTTTTTCAATACTTCAATGTTAGGATTAGTTACTAGTTCGAATTTAATACAAATTTATATTTTTTGGGAATTGGTTGGAATGTGTTCTTATCTATTAATAGGGTTTTGGTTCACCCGACCCAGTGCGGCAAATGCTTGTCAAAAAGCGTTTGTAACTAATCGTGTCGGGGATTTTGGGTTATTGTTAGGAATTTTAGGTTTTTATTGGATAACGGGTAGCTTTGAATTTCGGAATTTGTTTGAAATATTTAATAACTTGGTTTATAATAATGAAGTTAATCCTTTATTTGTTACTTTATGTGCCCTCCTATTATTTGCCGGTGCAGTTGCTAAATCCGCCCAATTTCCCCTGCATGTCTGGTTACCCGATGCCATGGAAGGACCTACCCCTATTTCGGCTCTTATACATGCTGCTACGATGGTAGCAGCAGGAATTTTTCTTGTAGCTCGCCTTCTTCCTCTTTTCATAGTTATACCCTATATATTAAATATAATATCTTTGATAGGTATAATAACATTATTTTTAGGAGCTACCTTAGCTCTTGCTCAAAAAGATATTAAGAGAGGCTTAGCTTATTCTACAATGTCTCAATTGGGTTATATGATGTTAGCTTTAGGTATGGGTTCTTATCGAGCTGCTTTGTTTCATTTGATTACTCATGCTTATTCGAAAGCATTGTTGTTTTTAGGATCTGGATCTATTATTCATTCGATGGAAGCTGTTCTTGGATATTCTCCAGATAAAAGTCAGAATATGGTTCTTATGGGTGGTTTAAGAAAACATGTACCGATTACAAAAACTTCTTTTTTATTA